TTATTGTGGATGTTTCGAAGAATGATTCTAGAATTCGATTGAATCGAAGATACAAATAGTTGGGTTGCGTTATGGAAGAAACACATGTATATGTGATATTATGACTAGTTATATATGGACTAAAGAAATATCTAATTTGACTTATTATTGTGAATTGAGACGGGGGATTCTAATAGAAGTCCTTTAATTCAAAGAATGGTTCGGAACAAAGAAATGGGGAAGAACTAAAGTCGTATGGATTCACAAAGACGCCATGTATTGTATTGGACCTAAAAAAGAAATATCGAAATCGTTCCGATGATTCAATAATAGTATTACTTGAATTCAGAGTTATTAGTTACTTCGACTGGATGAATGTTATCAATGGAATAATTAAGTCATAATTCCTTGGTTGATTGTATCATTAACCATTTCTTTATTTTGGTGCGAGGACCTTATCATGAATCCACTGATTTCTGCCGCTTCCGTTATTGCTGCTGGATTGGCCGTAGGGCTTGCTTCTATTGGACCTGGTGTTGGTCAAGGTACTGCTGCGGGCCAAGCTGTAGAAGGTATCGCAAGACAGCCCGAGGCGGAGGGAAAAATACGAGGTACTTTATTGCTTAGTCTGGCTTTTATGGAAGCTTTAACAATTTATGGACTGGTTGTAGCATTAGCACTTTTATTTGCGAATCCTTTTGTTTAAGTGTTTAATCCTAGAAATATGAAAAATACGTATTTATTTTTCTTATTTTATTTCCTTGGACCTATCGTTTGCTTTTTAGAATTATATCAAGATTGAACTACTACAATTACTTATTCGTTGAGATTGAGATAATAACTCATGGGAAGGACTGATTTGAGGATGAGGAAGATTTGAGGATGAGGAATTAGCAAACCGACTCACTTTCTTCCCTTCCTTCCCGTTATGAAAACCCAAGTGTTGGAACAAACGAAGTATTTCGTAATTGACATGAGACTCGGTATCTCTTTTATCATTCTTATTGGAAATTTCAATTGAAAAAAAAAATACAGTTATAAATTGAATATTTTTTTTAGTCTGTTTAGAAATAGAGAAATTAATAAAAAAGAAAATAAAATAAGGATAGAAAAAGAACTCTGTTCGATTTTTTTAGTCTATCTATAAGAGGAGATCATATGAAAAATGTAACCGATTCTTTCGTTTCCTTGGGTCACTGGCCATCGGCCGGGGGTTTCGGGTTTAATACCGATATTTTAGCAACAAATCCAATAAATCTAAGTGTAGTGCTTGGTGTATTGATCTTTTTTGGAAAGGGAGTGTGTGTGAGTTGTTTATTTCAAGAATAGGCTGGACTCGACCAGCTGCACTTTTTTTCGTTATAACTAGGAAAAAGGGTGCATGATCCCGCGAATTACTTCTGAATAAATTAAGAAATCATATGTAAGAAACATAGCATTTCGTGATTCATTGGTAAATATATTTTGATTCTCTATCAACCAATGATGTGGTACCATTAACATGGTTAAAGCTAAACCGTTTGAAGTCCAAACCCAGCATGGTATTCTTTCTACCACTATATTAAATTAATGCGGAGGTAGTTTCAAAATGAATAGTTGGAAATTTTTTCGGTATAGAACACTCATGCCGATAAAATGATTTGAATCATTTATTGGAAAAATGGGTATTTCATTCCCCCTTTTTTATTTTATCCAATGTATCCAATGCTGAATCGATGACCTATGTCTATGTATAAAGTAAGAAGAATTTTTTTGGATTTGAATAAAAAAAAAAAGAAACAACTTTGCTGACAACTACATATGTTTGGTCAGAAGAGTCCTCCAAAAATTCTGGTCTTGGATTAGTGTGATCAGTTTCGATATTTTTTCGGGGGGGGGGGGTAATATGAACAGAGAATAGAGGATAGGCTCATTACATTCAAAACAAAAATCTGGGAATTTCCCATAAGTAATTGAGCGCGAGAGCCAAATGAATCGAAAGATTCGTGTTTGGTTCGGGAAGGGATCATGGAAGTTTTTAAATGAATGGAAAGATAATCTACTTTCATTAAGTGATTTATTAGATAATCGAAAACAGAGGATCTTGAACACTATTCGAAATTCAGAAGAACTACGCGAGGGGGCCATTGAACAACTCGAAAAAGCCCGGGCCCGCTTGCGGAAAGTGGAAACGGAAGCGGATGAGTATCGAGTCAATGGATACTCTGAGATAGAACGAGAAAAGTTGAATTTAATTAATTCAACTTATAATACTTTGGAACAATTAGAAAATTACAAAAATGAAACCATTCATTTTGAACAACAAAGAGCGATTAATCAAGTCCGACAACGGGTTTTGCAACAAGCTTTGCAAGGCGCTCTAGGAACTATCAATAGTTGTTTGAACAAGGAATTACATTTACGTACTATCAGTACTAATATTGGCATGTTTGCGTCGATGAAAGAAATAAGAAATAACTGATTAGTCCATACTACTGTAGGCATTATTTTTTTGTTCTTTCAAAAAAAAGAATTAAGAAAT